AAAAGAAAGAATCCTTTTTTTTCATTTCCATTTTCGAAAGCCAATTTTCCATCGAATTGTTATTGGATACCGAGGACTTAGAGACTCTCCTGAGTCTCTATAGAAAGTATCTTCAGCCCTTTCCACAACCACTAATTCGATTTTCCGTGGGGCTATCCAATCTAATTCAGGACCCGGTAATTAAACACTACATTAGTAGTGGAAGGGAATCAATAAATCTTTATATGAGAACCCTTCCACCACTCATCTGTCCTTGAATCCTAGAGGCAAGGATTTAGAGCACTTTAGCTTTCGAGAGCCAAACTTCCAGATGTTTCGAACCAAGCAAGCAAGTCTCAAGAGTCCTTTTACTTTGTTTGCTTCTGCTGGGGAAAAATTCAGTGAGTTATATCAGCAAAACGAAATAAGAGATTTCGAGTTTTTTCTTGATCAGGCGACACCCGGATTTGAACTGGGGAAAAAGGATTTGCAGTCCCCCGCCTTACCGCTCGGCCATGCCGCCAAAATGTATGATACCCTACAAAATAGATGAAAAAAGTCTCCCTTTGTTTGCGTCGAGTGGTGGATTCCGAAACTTCTTTTTTTATTGGACTTGCATCTTGAATCCCGTTTTCTTAAATTTAACCCCTGCCCGAAAAGAAAAAAAATCCTTCGTTTTTTGGATTGGATCCATCCCTTCGGTTGTATGTATAGTATCTCAAAAACGAAATATCTAAATCCCTCTCTTTTTTATATTGATATTGAAAAATTGAAAAACCAAATGTGGTTTTTCAGCCCCAAAAGCCAAAATTTAGGACAAATTGGAACCATTAACTATTAAATGGGACTGTAAATTCATGAACGATTCTTGGATTTGAATCCAAAATTGTCTTTTCTTAATCCTAATTCTAATTATATAAGAAAATCCAAATTGATACATAACTAATCAGTATTGATTCTTTTCCATAAAAAAAAATCCTTTCCAATTTCCATTATAACAGCAAATAGAAGTATATGTAAACCCCAGAACATAAATTGTTATACAAATATCTAATTGGATATCATATCTATATATGATGACTATAGAGAATTATTAGGAAATTGTAGTGCTTCAATTTTTCATTCAATAGATGGAATAGAAAATGGAAATTTTGATATAGCATAGCACGCGCTGTCCCGAATAGAACTTAAATAAAGGAGGAAACATAGATAGCTATCTACACATGGTTAATAAATACAAACTTTATTACTATGTTACGCCCTTCAATCGTATTCTACTAAAAAAATAAAAAAAGGTAAAATAAAAGTATCTCTCTTTTATGCGAATCATTTGTTGAACAATAGAATCCATGAAAAAGTTAAGTGCTAAAAAAATATCAACTCTATATTTTTGATGATTATAATGTCTTTATATCATCGAACAGATGAAATCCGAATCCATTTCTTTTTCTGGTACCCAATCGGATTAGAGTATGTAATATCATAATAATGGTAGAAATGGAATCACTTTTTTTTTGATATTCTATCCAAAACTCCATAAGCCTAAGTGGCATTTATTAATTCCTTTCGATTTTCTATCTGTTCCAAATTCCAATTTGAATATAAAATTGTCTTTATTCCTCCGTTCATATGCATTTCATACATTCCATATACGGGGTGAGTCAAATTTCATGTGATTCAGTAAACAAAATAGAAATTCCATCATTGCTAAATCAATCCATATGATTTGATGAAGAATGGGTCAATAATGGAATCTTTTGAGAAAAGGGAAATTCAAAATGCTCGGGGATGGAAATGAGGGAATGTCTACAATACCTGGGTTTAATCAGATACAATTTGAAGGATTTTGTAGATTCATTGATCAGGGCTTAACAGAAGAACTTTATAAGTTTCCAAAAATTGAAGATACAGATCAAGAAATTGAATTTCAATTATTTGTGGAAACATATCAATTGGTAGAACCTTTGATAAAAGAAAGAGATGCTGTATATGAATCACTCACATATTCTTCTGAATTATATGTATCCGCGGGATTAATTTGGAAAACCAGTAGGGATATGCAAGAACAAACTCTTTTTATTGGAAACATTCCTTTAATGAATTCCCTGGGAACTTATATAGTAAATGGAATATACAGAATTGTGATCAATCAAATATTGCAAAGTCCCGGTATCTATTACCGGTCAGAATTGGACCATAACGGAATTTCGGTCTATACCGGGACCATAATATCAGATTGGGGAGGAAGATTAGAATTAGAGATTGATCGAAAAGCAAGGATATGGGCTCGTGTGAGTAGGAAACAGAAAATATCTATTCTAGTTCTATCATCAGCTATGGGTTCGAATCTAAGAGAAATTCTAGAGAATGTTTGCTATCCTGAGATTTTCTTGTCTTTCCTGAATGATAAAGAGAAAAAAAAAATTGGGTCAAAAGAAAATGCCATTTTGGAGTTTTATCAACAATTTGCTTGTGTAGGCGGAGATCCGGTATTTTCTGAATCCTTATGTAAGGAATTACA